GTTTGTGTAGCTTAATTAAAGCATGACACTGAAGATGTTAAGACAAACCCTAGAAAGTTTCACAGACACAGAAGCTTGGTCCTGACTTTATTGTCAGCTTTTACTTTATTTACACATGCAAGTATCCGCCCCCCTGTGAGAATGCCCACCTACGCCCTTCTGGGCTCAAGGAGCTGGTATCAGGCACGCACTTCGCAGCCCATAACACCTTGCTTAGCCACACCCCCAAGGGACTTCAGCAGTGACAAATATTAAGCCATGAGTGAAAACTTGACTTAATAAAAATAAAAAGAGCTGGTCAAATCTCGTGCCAGCCACCGCGGTTAAACGAGAAGCTCAAGTTGACAAGCAACGGCACAAAGCGTGGTTAGGGACTAATCTTAAACTAAAGCCAAACCATTTCAGAGCCGTTATACGCATACGAAAACATGAAGCCCAACAACGAAAGTGGCTTTACCCACCCTGAACCCACGAAAGCTAAGAAACAAACTGGGATTAGATACCCCACTATGCTTAGCCCTAAACATCGACTAACACAACAAGTCTCCGCCCGGGAACTACGAACATAAGTTTAAAACCCAAAGGACTTGGCGGTGCTTAACTTCCCCCTAGAGGAGCCTGTTCTAGAACCGATAATCCCCGTCTAACCTCACCCTCCCTTGCTCCGTCCCGCCTGTATACCTCCGTCGTCAGCTTACCCTGTAAAGGACACATAGTAAGCAAAATTGGTAACACCCAATACGTCAGGTCGAGGTGCAGCGAATGGTAGGGAAAGAAATGGGCTACATTCGCTATAACCCTAGCGAACACGAATACACACGTTGAAACACGCAATTGAAGGAGGATTTAGAAGTAAGCCAGAAATAGAGAGTCTCGCTGAACTTAGGCACTTAAGCGCGCACACACCGCCCGTCACCCTCTCCAAGCAACCTCCCCTTAAACCCCTTAAATAAAAAGCTAACCCTGCAAAGAAGAGGAAAGTCGTAACATGGTAAGTGTACTGGAAGGTGCACTTGGATAAGACAGAGCATAGCTAAGACAAGAATAGCGTCTCCCTTACACTGAGAAGTCCTTCGTGCAAACCGAATTGCCCTGACACCAACAAGCTAGCCCACCCAACTAAAACCAACAAGCCAACATCAATAACCCCTAACACACCCAACCTACACAACTAAACCATTCTACTTACCCCCTAGTATCGGAGACAGAACAGGACCCTCGGAGCGATAGAAAAAGTACCGCAAGGGAAAGCTGAAAAAGAAATGAAACAAACCAGTTAAGCCCATCAAAGCAGAGATTAAACCTCGTACCTTTTGCATCATGATTTAGCCAGCATAACTCAAGCGAAGCGACCTTTAGTTTGAGACCCCGAAACTGAGTGAGCTACTCCAAGCCAGCCTATCTAATTGAGGGCACACCCGTCTCTGTGGCAAAAGAGTGGGAAGAGCTTCGAGTAGGGGCGATAAACCTACCGAACTCAGTTATAGCTGGTTGCCTGAGAAATGAATATTAGTTCAGCCTCTTACCTTCTTCCACTCCCCACTAACAACTTTAACCAAGGATGAAAAGAAGAAAAGAGAGTTAGTCAAAGGGGGGACAGCCCCTTTGAAACAGACACAACTTTACCAGGAGGGTAAGGATCAAACTCAACCAAGGAGTCACCCCTAAGTTGGCCTAAAAGCAGCCATCTTTAAAGAAAGCGTTAAAGCTCAGACTACTACACTTACTCCCTTTATTCTGATAACCTACTCCAAACCCCCTAACCCTACCAGGCCATTCTATTAACATAGAAGCGACCATGCTAGAATGAGTAATCAGGGAAAAACAGCCTCCCTCAAGTCGCATGTGTAACTCGGAACGGACCCCCCACCGAATATTAACGGCCCCAAGCACAGAGGGCAATAAAACTACCCACCCCACGCTAGAAAACCTTTTACTGACCTAGACCGTTAAACCAACACAGGAGCGCACCAAATGAAAGACTAAAAGAAAGGGAAGGAACCCGGCAAACCCCCCAAGCCTCGCCTGTTTACCAAAAACATCGCCTCTTGCAACCCCAAGAATAAGAGGTCCTGCCTGCCCAGTGACACTTAGTTAAACGGCCGCGGTATTCTGACCGTGCAAAGGTAGCGCAATCACTTGTCTTTTAAATGAAGACCTGTATGAATGGCAAGACGAAGGCTTAACTGTCTCCCCCCTCCAGTCAATGAAATTGATCTCCCCGTGCAGAAGCGGGGATAAACACATAAGACGAGAAGACCCTGTGGAGCTTAAGACAACAAGACCAACCTGTCAAAAATAACAAAACAAAGCTAAACGAACTAAATGGCCCTGTCCTTGTGTCTTCGGTTGGGGCGACCATGGGGAACTAAAAAACCCCCACGTGGAACAAGAGCACCTCTACTCTCACAAACCAGAGGGACACCTCTAATTAACAGAACTTCTGACCTAAAATGACCCGGCTTAAGCCGATCAACGAACCAAGTTACCCCAGGGATAACAGCGCAATCCCCTTCCAGAGCCCATATCGACAAGGGGGTTTACGACCTCGATGTTGGATCAGGACATCCTAGTGGTGCAGCAGCTACTAAGGGTTCGTTTGTTCAACGATTAAAGTCCTACGTGATCTGAGTTCAGACCGGAGAAATCCAGGTCAGTTTCTATCTATGAAATGCTTCCTCCTAGTACGAGAGGACCGGAGAAAGGAGGCCTATGGTTTAGCCACGCCTCCCCCTTAACTGATGAACAAACCTCAACCAAACAAAAGGGAATAAAATTATTCCAAAGATAATGGCATGTTAGGATGGCAGAGCCCGGTACTGCAAAAGGCCTAAGCCCTTTTAACAGAGGTTCAAATCCTCTTCTTAACTATGATCTCCCCCTTCCTTACGTATGTCATCAATCCTCTAGCCATTATTTTACCCATCCTACTAGCCGTTGCCTTCCTAACCCTTCTTGAACGAAAAGTACTAGGGTATATACAAATACGAAAAGGCCCAAACACTGTAGGAACCTTTGGTCTTCTTCAACCTATCGCTGATGGCGTAAAGCTCTTCATTAAAGAACCCATTCGCCCATCGACCTCCTCCCCCATCCTCTTCGTCGTCGCCCCCATGCTAGCTCTCACACTTGCCCTCATACTATGAATACCAATACCCCTCCCCCACCCCACCATCAACCTCAACCTAAGCATTCTCTTTATCCTTGCCCTCTCTAGCTTGGCTGTCTACTCAATTCTGGGCTCAGGCTGAGCCTCAAATTCCAAATACGCCCTAATTGGTGCCCTACGAGCAGTCGCCCAAACAATTTCCTATGAAGTAAGCCTAGGCCTTATTCTCCTTAGCATTATTATTTTTGCGGGGGGATTTACTCTACAAACCTTCCACTATGCCCAAGAAGCCACATGAATAATTTTACCCGCATGACCCCTAGCAGCAATATGATATATTTCCACCCTCGCCGAAACCAACCGAGCCCCATTTGACTTAACAGAGGGGGAATCAGAACTAGTCTCAGGCTTCAATGTAGAGTACGCCGGAGGACCCTTCGCCCTATTTTTCCTGGCCGAATACGCCAACATCCTACTAATAAATACCCTCTCTACTATTTTATTTTTTGGGGCATCTCATATCCCTGCCATCCCCGAAATCATAACCATCAACCTAATGACTAAAGCAGCCATACTATCCATTTTGTTCTTGTGGGTTCGAGCCTCCTACCCTCGTTTCCGCTACGACCAACTTATGCACCTGGTCTGGAAAAACTTTCTTCCCCTTACACTAGCACTTATTATTTGACACTTAGCCCTTCCAACCGCCCTTGCCGCCCTACCCCCCCAGCTATAAAGGAGCCGTGCCTGAATAAAGGATCGCTTTGATAGAGCGAAACATGAAGGTTAAAACCCTTCCGCCTCCTTAGAAAGAGGGGACTTGAACCCCTACTTAAGAGATCAAAACTCTTAGTGCTCCCTCTACACTACCTCCTAGTAAAGTCAGCTAAACAAGCTCCTGGGCCCATACCCCAGTAATGTGGGTTAAACCCCCACCTTTACTAATGAATCCCCTAGTACTCACAATTTTACTTACAGGATTAGGCTTAGGAACAACAATTACATTTATAAGTTCCCACTGACTCTTAGCCTGAATGGGATTAGAAATTAACACTCTAGCAATCATCCCCCTCATGATCCACCACCACCACCCCCGAGCAGTTGAAGCCACTACAAAGTATTTTCTAGCCCAAGCCACTGCTGCAGCCACAATCCTTTTCGCAAGCATAACCAATGCTTGAATTACAGGAGAATGAGGTATCCAACACATAACTCACCCCCTCCCCACAACCCTAACAATCCTCGCCCTCGCCCTAAAAATTGGACTTGCCCCCCTCCACTCTTGACTCCCCGAAGTTTTGCAAGGACTAGACTATACCACCGGACTTATTTTATCCACTTGACAAAAACTAGCCCCATTCGCCCTTCTACTCCAAATCTTACCCACCAGCTCAGACTTACTTATTCTGCTGGGCCTATTATCCACACTAATTGCTGGCTGAGCAGGCCTAAACCAAACCCAGCTACGGAAAATTCTGGCCTACTCCTCAATCGCCCACCTCGGATGAATAACCCTAGTACTCCAATTCTCCCCACCCCTTGCCCTATTGACTCTTCTCTTCTACCTCATTATAACCTCCTCAGCCTTCATAATGTTTAAGCTTAACAACACCACAAACGTAAACACCCTAGCAACCTCCTGAACAAAAACCCCAGTCGTTGCCGCCCTCTCCCCCCTAATCCTCCTCTCCTTAGGCGGCCTCCCCCCTCTATCAGGGTTTGCGCCCAAATGGCTCATTTTAAGTGAACTCACTAATCAACAAATAGGGACTCTAGCAACTATCGCCGCACTATCTGCTCTCCTCAGCCTATACTTCTACCTACGACTATCCTACGCCATAACATTAACCATATTTCCACATAGCCCACTGACCCCAACTTCCTGACGCTTCACCACCCCCCACTTAACCCTCCCCCTCTCAATCTCAGCCACCGCCACAATTTTTCTTCTTCCCCTTACTCCAGCCGCAGTCTCCCTCATTACCCCATAAGAGACTTAGGATAGAGCCAGACCAAGAGCCTTCAAAGCCCTCAGCGGGAGTGAAAATCTCCCAGTCCCTGATAAGACTTACGAGACACTACCCCGCATCCTCTGCATGCAAAACAGACACTTTAATTAAGCTAAAGCCTTACCTAGATGAGCAGGCCTCGATCCTACAATTTCTTAGTTAACAGCTAAGCGCCCTAACCAGCGAGCATTCATCTACTTTCCCCCGCCTTAATAAACTACGAAAGGCGGGGGAAAGCCCCGGCAGGAAATTCGCCTGCTTCTTAAGATTTGCAATCTTATATGTAACACACCCCAGGGCTTGATAGGGAGAGGGCTTACACCTCTGTCTATGGGGCTACAACCCACCACTTACTCAGCCACCCTACCTGTGACGATCACACGCTGATTTTTCTCAACCAACCACAAAGATATCGGAACCCTCTACCTCATTTTTGGTGCCTGAGCAGGCATAGTAGGGACAGCCCTTAGTCTCCTTATTCGAGCTGAACTAAGCCAACCGGGCGCCCTACTAGGCGATGACCAAATTTATAACGTCGTCGTTACTGCACATGCCTTTGTAATAATTTTCTTTATAGTAATACCGATCATAATCGGAGGATTCGGTAACTGATTAATTCCCCTAATAATCGGAGCCCCCGATATAGCTTTCCCACGTATAAATAATATAAGTTTCTGACTTCTCCCCCCATCCTTTCTACTCCTCTTAGCCTCATCAGGCGTTGAAGCAGGCGCAGGAACAGGCTGAACTGTCTACCCTCCGCTATCAGGGAACCTAGCCCACGCAGGAGCATCCGTTGACCTGACTATCTTTTCCCTTCACTTAGCAGGGGTTTCATCTATTCTGGGGGCTATTAACTTTATCACAACAATTATTAACATAAAACCAGCCACCATAACAATGTACCAAATCCCCCTCTTCGTCTGATCCGTCCTAGTGACAGCTGTTCTCCTTCTTCTTTCCCTCCCCGTTCTCGCCGCAGGCATCACCATACTCCTGACAGACCGTAACTTAAACACAACCTTTTTCGACCCGGCAGGAGGGGGAGACCCAATTCTTTACCAACACTTATTTTGATTCTTTGGACACCCAGAAGTCTATATCCTAATCCTCCCAGGCTTTGGTATAATCTCACACATTGTAGCATACTACGCCGGTAAAAAAGAACCCTTCGGCTACATAGGCATGGTCTGAGCTATGATAGCGATTGGCCTACTAGGGTTTATTGTTTGAGCCCACCACATGTTTACAGTTGGTATAGACGTAGACACCCGAGCATACTTTACATCAGCAACAATAATTATCGCCATCCCTACCGGTGTAAAAGTCTTCAGCTGACTAGCTACCCTGCACGGCGGTCACATTAAATGAGACACCCCCCTTCTGTGAGCCCTTGGCTTCATTTTCCTTTTTACTGTAGGAGGCCTTACAGGCATTGTTTTATCTAACTCATCTCTTGATATTGTTTTACACGATACATACTATGTAGTAGCACACTTCCATTACGTACTTTCCATGGGAGCAGTATTCGCAATTATAGCAGGCTTCGTTCACTGGTTCCCCCTTTTCTCAGGCTACACCCTTCATTCCACCTGAACTAAAATTCACTTTGGTGTTATATTTGCTGGAGTAAACCTCACATTTTTTCCTCAACATTTCTTAGGCCTGGCCGGAATGCCCCGACGATACTCCGACTACCCAGACGCTTACACACTCTGAAATTCAGTGTCATCTATTGGCTCAATAGTCTCACTAATCGCCGTTATTATGTTTTTATTTATTCTCTGAGAAGCCTTCACCGCCAAACGAGAGGTCGCATCTGTGCAACTCACCTCAACAAATATTGAATGACTCCACGGCTGCCCTCCCCCTTACCACACATTTGAAGAGCCTGCTTTCGTCCAAAGCCCCCCACAACAAACGAGAAAGGGAGGAATCGAACCCCCATAAACTGGTTTCAAGCCAGACACACAACCACTCTGTCACTTTCTTCCTAAGACACTAGTAAAAACATTACACTACCTTGTCAAGGTAAAATTGTGGGTTAAACCCCCACGTATCTTGAATTTTAATGGCACATCCCTCACAACTAGGATTCCAAGATGCAGCTTCACCCCTAATAGAAGAACTCCTCAACTTTCATGACCACGCCCTAATAATTGTTTTCCTTATCAGCACCCTGGTTCTGTATATTATTGTTGCAATGGTCACAGCCAGTCTCACGGATAAGCTAGTCCTAGACTCTCAAGAAATCGAAATTATCTGAACCATTTTACCCGCAGCAATCCTTATTTTTATTGCCCTCCCCTCCCTACGAATCTTGTACCTAATGGACGAAATCAATGACCCCCACCTAACAATCAAAGCCATAGGGCATCAATGATACTGAAGCTATGAGTATACAGACTACGAAGATCTTGCATTCGACTCATATATAGTCCCCACACAAGATCTTGTCCCCGGACAATTTCGACTCCTGGAAACAGACCACCGAATAGTAGTACCCATAGAGTCCCCAATTCGAGTACTTGTCTCCGCTGAGGACGTTCTTCACTCATGAACTGTCCCAGCCCTAGGAGTGAAAGTAGACGCCATTCCCGGACGGCTAAACCAAACCACTTTCATTACCAACCGCTCAGGCGTATTCTACGGTCAGTGCTCTGAAATTTGTGGCGCCAACCACAGCTTTATACCTATTGTTATTGAGTCAGTTCCTCTTAAACACTTTGAAAACTGAACTTCCCTAATAGTAGAAGACATCTCACTAAGAAGCTAAACTGGTATTAAGCATTAGCCTTTTAAGCTAAAAACTGGTGACTACCCCCCACCCTTAGTGAAGATGCCACAACTAAACCCGGCACCTTGATTCTTCACTATAGTCTTCTCTTGGGTGGTTCTCCTCTCTTTACTTCCATCTAAATTTTTAAGCCTCCTTTTTCCTAATGAGCTCACACAGCCAATCCAAAAAAAAACTAACACTACCTTCTCAAACTGACTATGACCATAAACCTCTTCGAACAGTTCTTATCAACCAAAATCCTAGGCATCCCACTGATCGCCCTAGCAATCCTCCTCCCCTGAGCCTTTATGACCCCCGCCGCTCGTCGTTGACTAAGCAGCCGAATTCTGCATGTGCTAAAGATATTCACCAACCTGCTTATCCGCCAATTGATTCTTCCTCTTAACTTCCAAGGCCATAAATGAGCACTATTATTTGTCTCTATCCTAGCCTTCATTTTGACATTAAACCTCCTAGGACTCCTCCCTTACACCTTTACTCCAACCACACAACTCTCTGTTAATTTAGGACTCGCCCTCCCCATGTGGTTAACAACAGTAATTATTGGCTACCGTAACCAACCCACACTGTCCTTAGCACATTTCCTGCCCCACGGTACCCCCCTCTCCCTAGTCCCAATTCTCATTCTGATTGAAACAATCAGCCTCTTCATACGACCCCTTGCACTAGGAGTGCGACTAACTGCCAACCTAACAGCCGGCCACCTTCTTATTCAACTGATTTCATACGCCTCCTTCTATCTCACAACCGCTATGCCCTTCGTAGCAACCCTAACAACCACAGCTCTTCTTCTATTAACTTTACTAGAAGTCGCCGTTGGAGCAATTCAGGCGTACGTGTTTGTCCTCCTTCTAAGCCTCTACCTACAAGAAAACACCTAATGGCACATCAAGCACACCCATACCATATAGTTGACCCCAGTCCATGGCCCCTCACAGGGGCCATGGCCGCTCTTCTAATGACCTCCGGAATTGCAGTCTGATTCCACTTTCACTACACACTTCTAATGACCCTAGGACTAGCCCTTCTAGTCCTCACAATTGTTCAGTGATGACGTGACGTAATTCGAGAAGGCACCTTTCAAGGACACCACACACCCCCAGTTCAAAAAGGCCTCCGATACGGCATGATCCTCTTCATTGCCTCAGAAGTGCTATTCTTCCTAGGATTTTTCTGAGCGTTTTATCATGCAAGCTTAGCACCTACCCCCGAACTAGGAGGTGTTTGACCCCCAACAGGAATCGCCCCCCTAGACCCATTTGAAGTGCCCCTACTAAACACGGCCGTCCTACTAGCATCAGGAGTTACAGTGACCTGAGCCCACCACAGCATCATAGAAGGGAACCACAAACAAGCCACCCACTCCTTAGCACTAACCATCGCCCTAGGTATTTATTTTACCTTCCTTCAGGCCATAGAATACCATGAAGCCCCTTTCACCATCGCCGATGGAGTTTACGGCACTACTTTTTTTGTAGCCACAGGATTCCACGGACTACACGTTATTATTGGCACAACCTTCCTATTCGTCTGCCTCCTTCGACAAATGAAATTCCACTTCACATCAAGCCATCATTTTGGCTTCGAAGCAGCTGCCTGATACTGACACTTCGTTGATGTAGTATGGCTATTCCTTTACGTCTCAATTTATTGATGAGGCTCCTAATCTTTCTAGTACTAATTAGTATGAGTGACTTCCAATTACACGGTCTTGGTTAAACCCCAAGGAAAGATAATGAACTTGTTTATCACAACCGCCTGCATCGCCTCAGCCCTCTCATTGGTCTTAATTTTGGTCTCATTTTGACTCCCCCTAATGACCCCAAACCACGAAAAACTCTCCCCTTATGAATGTGGGTTTGACCCAACAAGCTCGGCCCGACTTCCATTTTCCTTACGCTTTTTCCTCGTGGCTATTTTGTTTCTGCTATTTGACCTAGAGATTGCCCTCCTTCTGCCCCTGCCCTGAGCAGACCAACTACCCAACCCCCTCCTCACTTTCTTCTGAACCTGCACCATTCTCATTCTTCTAACACTAGGCCTTGCCTACGAATGAGCCCAAGGCGGCCTAGAGTGGGCCGAATAGGCAGTTAGTTTAAACAAAACATTTGATTTCGGCTCAAAAACCTGTGGTTAAATCCCACAACTACCCAATGACCCCCATTCATTTTGCCTTCTCATCAGCTTTTATTCTAGGTTTAACAGGCCTTGCATTCCACCGACACCACCTCCTGTCCGCCCTACTTTGCCTCGAAGGAATAATACTAGCCCTATTTATTGCACTGTCCCTATGGACACTACAACTAAATTCTACAAACTTTTCAGCCTCCCCCCTACTTCTACTAGCATTCTCCGCTTGTGAAGCAAGCGCAGGACTAGCCCTCCTCGTAGCTACTGCCCGAACACACGGCACAGACCGACTCCAAAACCTAAACCTCCTACAATGCTAAAAATCCTAATCCCTACTATAATACTAGTCCCCACAATCTGATTTACACCCCCTAAGTGACTATGGCCCACCTCCATGGCCCACAGCTTCATTATCGCACTAGCCAGTTTCTCTTGATTCCAAAACCTATCAGAAACAAGCTGATCAGCTCTTAACCCTTATATAGCAACAGACCCAATCTCCACCCCCCTGCTGGTCCTATCTTGCTGACTACTCCCTCTTATAATTCTTGCAAGCCAAAACCACACCAAAAAAGAACCAGTCAACCGCCAACGAACATACATTATACTTCTAGTTTCCCTACAATTTTTCCTCACCCTAGCTTTCGGGACCACTGAGCTAATAATGTTTTATGTAATATTTGAAGCCACCCTTATCCCTACCCTAGTAATTATTACCCGCTGAGGCAATCAAGCAGAGCGCTTGAACGCAGGAACTTATTTCCTGTTCTACACCCTAGCAGGCTCCCTTCCCCTCCTCGTCGCCCTGCTAGCCACACAAAAGACCTCAGGAACCATGTCCCTCCTTATCCTCCCCTACTACAACCTCCCCCTCCCAAACCTTTACATAAATATACTGTGATGAACAGCCTGCCTCGTAGCATTCTTAATCAAAATACCACTGTATGGTGTTCACCTCTGACTTCCAAAAGCACACGTCGAAGCCCCCGTCGCTGGCTCCATAATCCTAGCGGCAGTCCTTCTCAAACTAGGCGGCTACGGCATAATTCGAATTATGGTGATACTCCAACCACTGACCAAAGAATTTTCTTACCCTTTTATTCTGCTGGCCCTATGGGGGATCATTATAACAGGCTCCATCTGCCTTCGACAGACAGATCTAAAATCCCTTATCGCATACTCGTCCGTGGGTCACATAGGCCTTGTAGTAGGAGGGATCCTGACACAAACCCCCTGAGGCTTCACAGGAGCCCTCGTTCTTATAATTGCCCACGGCCTGACCTCCTCCGCACTCTTTTGCCTAGCAAACACCAACTATGAACGGACCCACAGCCGAACAATAATCCTGGCCCGAGGACTTCAAGCTATCCTCCCACTTATGTCAACCTGATGACTTCTGGCCAGTCTCGCCAACCTCGCTCTTCCTCCCCTGCCTAACCTCATGGGAGAGTTAACTATCATCACCGCTCTCTTCAACTGATCCTGATGAACCCTTGTTCTTACAGGGCTAGGGGTACTAATTACCGCCGGATACTCCCTCCACATATTCCTTATGACCCAACGGGGCCCTCTCCCCCAGCACATCACCACACTGGAACCGTCTCACACTCGAGAACACCTACTCATCGCACTCCATCTCCTTCCCCTCCTTATACTAGTCTTCAAACCTCAACTAATCTGAGGCTGAACCTCATGTAGATGAAGTTTGATAAAACATTAGATTGTGATTCTAAAGACAGGGGTTCGAACCCCCTCATCCACCGAGAGAGGCTCGACAGCAATGAAAACTGCTAACTTTCACACCCTAGGTTAAACCCCTTGGCTCACTCGAATGCTTCTAAAGGATAACAGTTATCCTTTGGTCTTAGGAACCAAAAACTCTTGGTGCAAATCCAAGTAGCAGCTATGCAATACGTCCCTGCCGTTATATACTCAAGCCTGACCCTCATCTTTACTGTCCTAGCCCACCCCCTCTTCTCCATGCTCTCCCCCAACACCAAGCCTCCTCTACAAACCACCACCTCCGTCAAAACAGCAGTAAAACTGGCTTTCTTCATTAGCCTACTCCCCCTATTTATGTTTCTTGACCAAGGCCTAGAAACAGTTACCACTAACTTAACCTGAATAAGCACAAACACATTCGACATCAACATTAGCTTTAAATTCGACTTCTACTCCATTATCTTCACACCTGTCGCCCTCTACGTCACCTGGGCCATCCTAGAGTTTACATTGTGGTACATTCACGCCGACCCCAAAATTGTTTACTTCTTCAAGTACCTTTTAGTCTTTCTAATCGCAATAATCGTAATAGTCACAGCCAACAACATATTTCAACTATTTATCGGCTGAGAAGGAATTGGCATTATATCCTTCCTCCTCATTAGCTGATGATACGCCCGAGCAGACGCAAACACCGCAGCCCTCCAAGCCGTCTTATACAACCGGCTAGGGGATATCGGCCTAATTTTTGCTATAATCTGAATAGCCACCAACCTTAATTCCTGAGAACTACAACAAATTTTCTCTGTCTCCAATGAAACCAATCTTACCATCCCAGCCCTCGGCCTAATCCTAGCAGCCGCCGCTAAATCCGCCCAATTCGGGCTTCACCCCTGACTCCCCTCCGCCATAGAGGGCCCCACCCCAGTCTCTGCACTACTGCACTCCAGCACTATAGTTGTTGCAGGCATCTTCCTTTTAGTCCGAACAAGCCCTATCCTGGAAAACAACCAAATTGCACTCACCACCTGCCTCTGCTTAGGAGCCATTACCACCTTATTTACTGCCACCTGCGCACTAACCCAAAACGACATCAAAAAAATTATCGCTTTCTCTACCTCAAGCCAGCTCGGGCTGATGATAGTTGCCATCGGCCTCGACCAACCCCAACTAGCCTTCCTCCACATCTGCACCCACGCATTCTTTAAAGCCATACTATTCCTCTGCTCTGGCTCCATTATCCACAGCTTGGATAACGAACAAGACATCCGAAAAATAGGGGGTATACACCACCTCACCCCCCTTACATCCTCATGTCTAACCATTGGAAGCCTCGCTCTAATAGGCACCCCTTTCCTATCTGGCTTTTTTTCAAAGGACGCCATTATTGAAGCACTTAACACATCATACCTTAACGCCTGAGCCCTTACCCTCACTCTTCTAGCCACCTCATTCACTGCAATTTACAGCCTACGGGTTATTTTCTTCGTCTGCATAAACTTCCCCCGAACAAACGCACTCTCCCCTATCAACGAGAATACCCCCCTTCTGATTAACCCCCTCAAACGATTAGCTTGAGGAAGTATCATCACAGGCCTCTTAATTACCACTAACCTGGCCCCAACAAAAACCCCAATTATGACCCTCCACCCCTCACTAAAACTAGCCGCATTAATTGTTACCATCACCGGAATTCTTACAGCCCTTGAACTAGCCCATCTGACGAATACTCAAGCAAAAATTATACCTAAGACTCTCCCTCACCACTTTTCTAATATACTAGGATTTTTCCCATCCATTGTACACCGCCTCGCACCCAAACTAAGTCTGAAACTCGGCCAAACAATCGCAACCCAAGCAATCGACCAAACATGGCTAGAAAAACTAGGCCCAAAAACACTTATCTCTTCCAACCTTCCCCTTATCTCCTCCTCTAGCAACATTCAACAAGGCATGGTCAAAACTTATTTAACCATGTTCTTTATTACCCTGACTATTCTTACCCTACTTTTATTAGCCCTAACCTAACAGCACGAAGAGCTCCCCGACTTAACCCCCGAGTTAACTCTAGAACAACAAACAGCGTCAACAAAAGAACTCACGCACCAATAAATAGAACAAACCCCCCTCAAGAGTAGGCCAAGGCAACCCCTCCTATGTCCCCTTGTGACACAGCAAACTCCGCCAGCTCATCAACCACAAACCAAGAAAACTCGTATCACCCTCCCCAAAATAACCCCGACACTACGACTACTCCCACTGCATAAACCCCCCCGTAAACTATAACAGACCGACTCCCCCAACTCTCCGGGTATGGTTCAGCAGCCAACGCTGCTGAGTATGCAAACACAACTAACATCCCACCTAAATAGATTAAAAAAAGAACAAGGGCTAAAAAAGAACCTCCATGCCCTACCAAAACACCACACCCCATCCCCGCCACTATTACTAACCCTAACGCACCATAGTACGGTGAAGGGTTTGAGGCAACCGCCACAAGCCCTAAAACCAGAAGAAACAGCACTAAAAATAAAACAAAAGTCATAATTTTTACCAGGGTTTTAACCTGGACCAGTGACTTGAAAAACCACCGTTGTGATTCAACTACAAAAACCACAATGACTATCTCACGAAAATCCCACCCCCTCATAAAAATCGCCAACGACGCCGTCATCGATCTTCCTACCCCACCTAACCTTTCCTCCTTATGGAACTTTGGCTCTTTACTTGGCCTTTGTCTGATTACCCAAATCCTAACTGGGCTCTTTCTTGCTATACACTATACTTCTGACATCAACACCGCTTTCTCCTCAATCGCCCATATCTGCCGAGATGTTAACTACGGCTGACTAATCCGAAATATTCATGCTAACGGTGCCTCTTTCTTTTTTGTCTGCATTTATCTTCACATCGGCCGAGGCCTTTACTACGGCTCATTCACCAACAAAGAGGCATGAAACGTAGGTGTCATTCTTCTACTCCTAGTGATAGCTACCGCCTTTGTGGGGTACGTACTTCCATGGGGACAAATGTCCTTCTGAGGCGCCACAGTCATTACCAACCTACTCTCAGCCATCCCCTACATCGGAAACACCCTGGTACAGTGAATTTGAGGCGGCTTTTCAGTAGACAACGCTACCCTCACCCGATTTTTTGCTCTCCATTTCCTGCTTCCTTTCATTGTTGTAGCAGCATCAATGCTTCACCTCATTTTCCTGCATGAAACAGGATCAAACAACCCTGCCGGACTAAACTCAGATACAGACAAAATCCCTTTCCACCCCTACTTCACCTACAAGGACCTTCTTGGATTCGCCGCACTTCTTCTCGCCCTAACACTTATTGCCTTATTCACCCCAAACCTTCTTGGGGATCCGGACAACTTTACTCCCGCAAACCCTCTTGTTACTCCCCCTCATATTAAGCCAGAGTGGTACTTCTTATTTGCTTACGCGATCTTACGCTCAATCCCCAATAAACTAGGAGGAGTACTGGCCCTACTAGCTGCAATCCTAATTCTTTTCCTAGTCCCCCTTCTCCACACCTGCAAACAACGAAGCCTAACATTCCGCCCAATCTCACAATTCCTGTTCTGAACCCTAGTTGCCAACGTAGCAATCCTAACATGAATTGGAGGTATGCCCGTTGAAGACCCTTATATTGTGATTGGACAAATTGCCTCTACCCTATATTTCCTTCTTTTCCTAGTCTTTATGCCATTAGCCGGACTAGTAGAAAACAAAATGTTTTCATAAAAATACCTTAGTAGCTCAGAGAAAGAGCGCCGGTTTTGTAAACCGGAGGCCGGGGCTCAAACCCCCCTATCGTTCAGAAAGGAGAGACTCAAACTCTCGCCCCTAACTCCCAAAGCTAGGGTTCTATCATTAAACTACCTTCTGAAACACATTCTTTAAAGAATGTAAAATTTAGTACATATATGTACTATACCATTAATCTATATTAACCATTTTGTGTGATGCATTCCTACATTTATGAAGAACCACAAAACTCGAATTCAAGCATTGAACAAATAATATTAAAACGAAGGTAGACATAAACCATTTAATATAAAACAAAATACATGACTAAGATTAAAAGACAAATCGAACATCTAAATTTCAATAAATGTCTCATACAGTCAAGATATACTTTGATTTAGCATCTCGTCATTCTCAAATAAACAAGATGCTCACACTATTTAAATAAAGACAGATACACTTTGATCCACCATCCCGCCACACCTCACAACAATTGCACAGTAAGAGTACCACCAACTGGCTCATTTCTTAAGGTTAATCATCCATGTAAGGTCACGGGCAGAAATTGTGGGGGTTTCACTTAGTGAATTATTCCTGGCATTTGGTTCCTATTTCAGGTCCATATATTGATATTATCCCCCATTCTTTCATTGACGCTGGCATAAGTTAATGCGGTTAATCATATAGCCCGTTACCCAGCATGCCGGGCGTTCACTCCAGCGAGCAAGGGGTTTTTCTTTTTTTTTTTCCCTTTCACTTGACATTTCAGAGTGCGCACGGTATTATCTAACAAGGTTGTACATTTCCTTGTTTTAAAGAAATATATTGAATTATTGAAAGATATTAATAGAAGAATGACATAAGTGATATCAAGAGCATAATAATGATTTTTTACTCCTAATTTCCCTAAGATCGCCCCCCCTCTAATAAACTCCGTCTATTTTTTCGCTTCTTTCGCGTCAAACCCCCCTACCCCCCTAAACTCCAGAGATCCTTAACACTCCTGCAAACCCCCCGGAAACAGGAAAACCTCTAGAATTTTTTTACCCCAATTTAAAAATGACCCACAAATCTTAATTTACAGTATTAAAAAATGACCATTTTATTATTTCAATAGTGTCAAAATGTCTTATTTTTGTTTTTTCCCCTAAAAACTTCACAAGAAACTCCCCTCATTATTTCATTTTTTCTTACCCGCCCAGACTTCCTTGTTATTTATCAACAAATAATACCCCCCTACTAACCCATTTTCTCCCTAAAC